GGGAAAGTACTGAATAAGACTAACAGATAGGCACGCACAATAGAAAGAATAGAAGGAAAGGGGCCTGGTCGTTTCTATGTCCCCAGTTGCATTCGGTAGGCAATCCATAGGCAGGAGATCACCCAATGACTCACTCAATCTAAATGGAGTGAGGCCTAGCGTCGGAGTTGCGTAACTATGATCAGGTAGAAAGCCTCAGTTAGAGTAGAGTGACCGGGCTATGAAGTTAGCCCATTCGGGTTGGGTTGAGCAGACGATCATGCGGACTATTTTTCGTCTTAAAGATCGTCAGCTCTTGCTCTCTTCTCTTTGGCAGTCAGATAGCGGGCAAGGACAGAGGTTATAATAGATTAGATGTTCTGCTAGGCTATAGGACTAACAGCGGCAGCTGCAACCTATATATCCGATGCATTTATCTGCTGTAGTTTATGTCCTTCTGAGTACTGGTATTAAAATCAAAGATATTCTTAAGAAAAGATGCAGTAAAGAGAAGAACTCCTAGGGCTCTCTTCTCATAGCGTAGCAAGCTCGTGATCCCCCTCTATCATCGTATGAGGGGAGCGCGAGAGCAGCGTAGCCGCACGAGACTTCTTTTAGGACTTACATGAATTTCTTTCCCTCACTTTCAGTTCTTCCAAGGTTTCTTTCCCTTCCCTCCATACTGGTCTAAGGGCATCTCTCTTATTTATAGTAGGAGGTTTGCTATGTCCACACCCGATTCTATTACCAAATCACCAAATCCGTTGTCTATCCTAATTGGTTGTACCCCTCTGAGCTTGAATATGAGCTAAAAGCAGTTTGCTCTTCCCGTTGTTAGTGCTAGTTCGATTTCAGATTTCTAAATCGAATTCATACTCATAGAAAGAAAACAACATTGGATTTGATACATGAAAACAACCGGAAAGAGAAAGACCAATTACTACATGTTAGCGAAGGCGACCAATGTCAAACTCAAGCCTTGCCAGCTTAAATAGAATATGGAGCTTCCTCGCGTTAGTAGGTTACCGAGCTCTATGTGGTGAACGGTTTATGCCTTGTCGATCTTGCTCCTTGAATGAAGCCTTCCTCACCTTATCAATAAATAGGTCTGTTTGGAGCGGGGAAAGTGAACTACTCCTTACCGTATTATCACCTTGCTTCTTATTCCCTGTCCTCCACAATGAGAAACATAATTGCGTGGAACGTAAGGGGGCCGCTAGGCCCAATAAAAGAAGGTTAATTTACTCAATCTTTAAAAGCGTCAATTGTGTGCTTACTATAAACTAGGGTAAAACATGCTCACTTTTCTCGTTTGCTTGATGTTCGAGGCAGGTTCAGCTGGGCTCGTTGTGCCAGTTTCTTTCTTATATGTCAGATGGGAAGAACTCGTTTGGGTTCAGAATGGGCCTAACAAAAAAAGACAAAGAAGACCAGACATGAAAACAACAGACACTTATTTAATTTAAACTAAAAAGAGTCGACGGTTCTAGTCTCCCCGGTGACCGCGGGTGACAGCACGCACAATTAGGTCTTCCTGCTCCGCCCGCAGCGCTTGCTGCCTCCTCTCCAAACCCTCTATGCGCTCTCTGGTAGCGCGAATGCGCGCTTCTTTCCTTGCAGGATCCATTGTTCTAACACTTCTCAAAAGGAAGTTTAGCACTCTACGGTGCTCTTGAATTTCATTTTGCAGTTGCCCCATTTCGGCAGCAATTGCAGAAAGCCTGTCCATAGCCTAGTACTAAATTTCTTTGATTTGAATTTGATGAAGTGAAGACACTTATCGAGCCTCCATTTATAGAGTGGTAGAGTAATATCGCCATGCAGTACGAATTGCATGGCTGGCACTATAACCACGCTGCCTGTATGAACAAACAAACTTTGTACAAACAGCTTACGTAGAAAAGATTCCATGCCAATAGACCCATGACATCCATGTACTGAGTCGTCAAATGAGCCACGTTAAGAAAGCCCAAGCTTACATGAACCATCAAAGAAAGTCCTACAAATGAAGACTTGGGCCTGTCAAGCCTGCTTTCCTCGATGGAAGCCCACAGAAGGGCCAAAACACAACAAGCCTACCCATCATCAAAGCAAGCCCAAGCCCATGCAAGAAGGACCTCATTGTCATGGAAGCCCTTTCCTTACTCCTCAATATAGTCTAGGATAACGTTTTTCTGACCAACTCTCATGGCTTTAGGAATGGGCCCCTAAGCTAGCGCCTAATCTAATTTCTTTTTTTTTTGTAACCTCGTGCGAGTCTAGCTCTTACAGGTCTAGGATTCCCGTTATCACTAGTCTGAGTGCCCCGAGATCCAGTGCCCGTAACGTAATATGTCTAGTCTCCTAGTGCCCTTTGGGAGGAGTATCTCCAGCTTTTTCTTTTAAGTCAGCGGTATCTCACACGCAATCTCCTGCAGAGTCAAGGTCAAAAGCATCTATTATTTTATTTCAGGATTCACTACGGAAGAGGAGTACTGCTTCACTCACAGGGACATCATCGAGAAGAAGAAGCCAAGATTACTCTCGAATAAAGAAGGAAAGAGGGTTGTGACTCAAATGGATCGTTGAAAGACTGAGTCTAGGACTTGGTTGGTTGAAGACTTGCGGGGGAAATAAGTATGCGGGAGGAAGTAGCTCCAGATAATGAGCAGTAGGAGGAAAGTCAAGTATTGGAGCAAGAGGACTCGCATGTATGTGCCCATAGCAAGATGCCCTTAACACTTAAGCATTCCCAAAATGTAATTCATGCACTAATCCACTTAAAATTCTTTGATCGCACATTTATTAGAGAACTGTACACTTCGATGAAGAAGGACCCACAGACATTCCTTATTGTTCATCTCCACAGAAGTGAAATAGCAGGATTTTATTCATTGGATAGTGGTGCTACATGGAGTTAGGAAAAATACGATCTCATGTGGAAGAAGGGCTAGACTGATAGAAGATCTTAAGAAGACAGGATTGGCACTTGACCTAAGAAGCTTTGAGACTCTTTTTAGAAGTTCGATAAGAGTTACTGACTTACTCCGCTCACTCAGTCTATAACCAACGGAATCTCTCTCATTCAACGACTTCTATATGTGATGGAATAATTGAAGAAAGATTCGCAAGGCCTATTTCTTTGACTGTCCAGACTCTCGTTCTAAGGATGCCCAGGTTGAATGACTTGATTCCGATCTTTTCCAGTTCACTCAGGTCGGTACGAAGTTTGACTCTTTTCTGCAGAAAGAAGAAGCGGAAAGTCATTCATGGTAGGTTATTTCTAGATTTATTTTGAAAGAGACAGACAGAGCGAGTCCACGATAAGATAGTCCTGACCCAAGAAGAGATAGCGAGAGAGGTAGTAAAAGAAAGGAGGAGAGGCTTACCTCCCAAGTTGATGAGTTTTGGATAGATTGTTAAGATCCTCATTCGATAGAGCAATCCCAGATTCTCAATGAAAGGGCTTGTCAACCGAGTTTGACTTGCTTGAGGAATGGGAGTAGGCAGTGAAGCTTAACGAAGGTAGGATAGAAAGGAATTCGCTAGTTTTGGGCAATTAAGGATAGGGAATGCAGGGACTCATTATAGATAGCGCTAGGTGTGTTAACTTACTTAAGACTGGCACATGAAAGAGGCTAAAGAATCTCATCACAATCAGTAGGACCCTAAAGAAAGAGTGAAATCAATGAAGATCCATGATAGGATAGCAGCCATGGCAGTCTTGCTTGAAGAGTCAAAGGCAGGGAGAGAGGGAATTATTCGATCTATTTTAGGCCCGAGTACTCAATCAAAGTTGTAAGAGGGGAGAAAGATTTCTACTAACTAAACTGCAGGGGCCTATGAGAGTTCAAGCCTTCTTTTCAATTCTATACAGGGAATTCAGTTGTGAGAGAGGTCATCTCGGTCTTTTACTTATTATAATATAAATTAGAAGCTACAGCAAAAGGGGTTCACTCCACTCAGGCTATCCCGACTGCAAGAATGAAAGAGTCAATCTATCTTAGTCAAGGCGCTCGCTCTGCCACAAAGGGAGGAACTGGCTAAATAGAAATAGAAAAGAGATGTTTCCAATTAAACCATAGATGTCCACTTCATACTTAGAGTATTAGATTTCGGCTTGCTTGGGTTCATTCAAGGCATCTTCATATCTATTAAAGAAATCAATCAGCTCCTAATTAGGTCCCCCAAGGCGAGCGAAGTGACGTTTTTCTTTCTCTCTTTTTCTCTTCCTCCGGTCAGAAAAAAAAGATTTATAGAACCAGATGCATAACAAGAAAAGAAAGAATAGTAGTGGTGCCTGCGCGCAAACAATCTTAGAACGGAGCTCTTGTAAAGGTGGGCGTTCCTACGCTTTAAGCCCATATCTCAGATGCATGCCATGCCCATTGGAATAGCCCATCACCAGGAAGCCTTTTATCCATTTAGCGCTGTTCCCCTAGCATTACCTAGACTTAGGCCCCTTTACAGACGTTAACAATCGCAGCTTCTTCAACTGGAGCTATTCTTGTGACAACTGAAGGAAATTCGAGTCAGGCCCTTTAAGACTTAAGACCCGGAAAGACCACTCTCTTCCTTACTCTATCAAGTAAGTAATAAATTCCTTTTTCAGATTTGACTTTGAGAAGATAGCTTTCCTTATAAAGTCCCACAATTCACTAAAATCTATTCCAACCCCCCTGCCTACTCGCTTACTAACTGAACTCAATCCCTAAGTCAGGTCACCTAGCTTAGAAAGTAAAGGAAGAGGACTAATTACAACTCTTTATTTATTTTCTTGCCGAGCACCGAGCAAGAGAGATAGATAGAAAGTGTGTGATAGAAGGAAGCCCCCTGCTTTGAAGCCCGGAAGCACTGAGCAAGGGTGATTGATAGATAGACAGTCAATTTCACTGAGCGCCGGAAGCAAAGAAAGAAGAAAGCTAGGGAGCTATGGAAGACTCCAGATTGACTAAGGGCTTCTAACGCTTTGGTTGTAGGCAGTTCAGGTCCAAGTCTTGAAAGTTGTTCTCCTCATCTTTCAGAGAAAGGAGCTAACTCGTCTTGCTTGAAAGAAAGAAGACATGTCTCGACTGTCCCCATTGATTGAGGGACAAAGGTGAGTTGGCACCTCGCTCTTAGCCTTCCGATCGATTGCCTCACTTACTAGCAAGGCAGTCTTGAAAGAATTCCTATCCTCATTTCCATTTTTCTCTAGAAGATCCTCGGATGATTGACAGATAGAGTCTGATACTGTAAAATCGTCCTCAGTGGATGAGAAAACTTCTTTAGCTGAGCCGGGTAGTTCACAAGTATAGTCTGACCCTCTTTCTTGGTCTTCTTATTCGTGCACCTAAAATAAAAGAGTAGAGTGAGCTGCCGCAGAAAAGAAAGACTTTCCTTGCCTCTTCCTCATCGATATCTAAAAGTAAAAGGGAAAGATAACAGGAATCCATTATCATATCAGATAAGAGCCCACGGTACAGGGCTTTCTCTCTCTTTCTGCAACTTGTCGTTTTGCCTTTCAATAAGAAGATGCCCGTCTTTCTTGACTTTACCCTCACTTTCTCCATCAAGTGAATAAGCTCCTTCCATTCCTTCTATGGATGGATATCTTTCATAATCGGATGATGAGGAAATTTCTTTACCAGAATCTTTATCTGGTACCACTCCTGTCACTGAGGTAAGATGATATCAATAAGTCATCGGGCCTAGACGAGACAACTTCTTTAGCCTCATCAGATGCGAATCCGCATTAGCTTTCTTTTCTTTCTTCACACGTTAGCTTAAAGGATGCACGGGTCGACTATCCTCAATTCGAAAAGAGACGTTTGATAAGTCAAGTTATCGCAGCCTTTAGATAGCAAGCGGGTTATCATAGGGAAAAGTTTGATAGAAGAAAAAATAGAATGCCAAGAAAGGTTAAAGATAATAGGTACTTGACATTCTTTAATTAAATGAGTAGAACTCGAAAAAGAAGCCGCGCTATTCTGCCATGCGAAGGGAAGATCGGATTGAACGGCTAGCGAACTCAACCTTTTCGGCAAGAAAAGGACGAAATAGCTCATAGCCCGGGTGTGGCTCTCCTTTTACTTACTTCTCTTAATTATGATCCCCCTTTTCTTTAGTTGAAAAGGCCTGAAGGTGCATCTTAAGTTATTCAAAAAATTGATAGACATAGTGGGGGGGTGAAGATCCGATCGTAGAATAGAAAAGATCCTGGTCCTTTAGAACCGGTTGCAGGAAGTCTCTTCAAAAGGTAAGCTTCACTCCGCTATCAGACTAGTCTTCTGTTCTGGATGAAAAAAAGAACTCTTTATTTAAATTAGATTGGCCAAGTCTTCCTGATTAACGGGCACTGCAGGCTGAGGCCTAGCATCGGGTTCTGAGAAAGAAAAGAAAGTTCAATCATTATCTTGAAAGAAGGGAGAGTTAGGGCCGAATCCAATCAGATATCGAGAAATAAATTCAACTTAAAAAGGGCGGTAGCGGTCGTAAGGCCGACAAATGCAGTCTACTCACAGTCTATAGTATAGCCTGCCTTACTTTGAATAGCCCTAGGATGATTGATGCAGCAACAATCTCCTTTTTAATAGAACCCGGGGAATTCTTTCTTATAAGGATATGCCTCTATTACTGACGTACCTTAATCAATGGGACCCAGTAAAGTGCCATATCACATTGCCTTATGGTTAGGAAGAACATACAATGACGGGCAATTTAGTTAAAGGATATAATTCCTCAGCAGTCGGGCTGTGAACCATAGTCGTTAGGCCTCCCATTAGGGTCATGCAACCATGGAAAAACGCATGATTCTAAGAGTCACTAGAAGCGAAACTTAGTAAGAATAACCAGTAATGTTACGAATGGATGAAGCAAGCACTTTTAGATGGTATCGATCAGAGCCAATCAACCCTGTTCTTTCCTGATTATCGTCACTTAAATCCCACTAGCCGAAATAGAATCCGTCAAGTAAGATATAAGCCAGAGATCCAGATCATTAGAATACGTCACCGGTCCGAGATGGGCCTTTCGCTCGGTCTTTAAAGCCTGGCTTTAGAACTTTGCCAGGTATTCATTCCTAAAGAAAGAATCCAGAGAATGGCTTTCCTCAGAGCAGAACCAGCGCTTAAACTGAAAGAAGAGTAGGATCAGAAGTCAAGTCTCATCCCACGGGCGCATCTTTATTTATTTACTAGGCTATTCCTTGCCTTGGAAAAGATCACATTTTTTATGCATACTATCTCGTAACAGTATGTACCTGCTTGTTCTCTCTTTTCCGAGTCAGATTACATTCAAATCGTTATTTTAAATGTAAAGTTGGTCGTCGTCACACCACTCGCTGATGCGGATCTGGGAGGCTGGGTCGGCTAGCATTGAATACGAATAAGCTCTTCTTTCATTCCTCTTGTTCAAATGCTTTCCCTTGGCTTCGGTGCCAGCTAGGACTGGTAGCATGGTCTTCTCTTAGGGTTTCTCTTGGATTCGGAATGGGAGCTGCACGTTAGCACTTTACTTAAAGACTTTTCCGGCATAAGAGGTCTTGTCTCTTTACTGTCCCGGTCCTCTCTCTTTGCTCTTTTAGCGGAATAAGCAGTCTTGGTGCTTTGGGCGTGGCACTAGTCTGACTGTGCTTTCCTAGCCAAAGGCTATTCTTGATCTGATCTTGCCAGGAAGAAGGGCATCCAACAGACAGAGTGATGCTTCTGTCATATCTTTATTATATTATGATAGTCTATTTTTTCAGGAATCCGTATAAATGTTTGGCTTAGTGTTTGTATAAAACTCTAAAAATAGGTTGTTTTCTGGCAATTGAATCAAAAGGAACTGTTATTACCTCAAAGGGAGTGCAGCCAGCCTATCCATCATAACATAATATAGGAAAGTACGCCCTCTCTCTCCCTTGTCAACTCCGAACGAATGCTTAGTTAGCCGTGAATGAGAACTCTTGTTGCTTGTTGGCAGGTAGCTCCATGGTTGGTTAGCTCGAAAGCGAGTTCTTACTCTTTGACCTGAAAGCTGTGATTACCCGGGGTGAGGTTATCCTTCTTTCTGCGGTACGGCTATTAGTCTTATTAGAGTTAGTAGCTGGGAAATTGATCGTTGTGAACATGGCGAAGCACTATTGCCCCGCGAAATTCCTCCTCAATCAATTGTTAGTGAATAAAAATGGATTGCGTGCTGCTAAGCGGAAAGGATCTTAGCCAACGCGGCTTTCAAAAAGCACCTTTGCCTTTGGGCCGTGCTTGCTTTCTCATCAAATCTATCGCTTTCAGAGCAGATACAAGACACTCTGATTTATGCAATGAAATACTTCTTTCTCGATCCACTTTTTCGAACCGCTTTGAAACCAAACTCTGATCGATCAGCTAGCTCTCGACCTCCAGCTGCGCTAGAAGAGAGTGATTCCCCTTTTCCACAATCTGTATGCCTGTACCGCTGAGTTCCACGAACGAATAGGCCAGTCATTCGAAGGGCAATGGCTTTGATCTTTAAAGTTTAGAGTCAACGTGTCTGTGATGCCTCCCTTAACTAACCTACGGGAACGACAAGCAGTCAATGCATTTCACTTGATATTTCAAAGGAAATGAATGATTTTTCTCTTCCAAATAAGTATCGAAACTAGCCCAGAGTTCGATGATATACGGCCGAAGACATCACGCAGTCTTCTTGCTCAACTCGTTGTCTTTGACAAGCAAGACCATCGAGATTTGATTGTTCAGATAAATAGATATGAAACCATACCTATTAAATATTTCAATGTCTGGGCAAAGTCTTAAGATCTTGTGTTGGAGTAAGCTCAGCTTTCTTTCCATTTCATCGACCTAGCAGGGTCGACTTACTATGGTATCGCAGTTGGGCTCAAATCACAGTCTTTCCCCACGCTGTAGCGCGAAGTTCGATCAATGGTTGATAATCTTCCTGCGGCTAAGCTTAAGCTATTGGCGAAGTCTCAAACTATGATATGTGACTATTCGTATACAATAGAATCACATACTCGTTTAGTGAAGCGTACAAAATTGTATTACCAAGGTTGCAAGAACAAAGAAATGAAAACCTACTGGGAGTCTTCCTTCTACCCGAAAGCCAGCTCCGTATATAGAAAGACCCGAAAAACCATGCTTTCAGGGAAATTTTCTTTTTCTCAATCAGTCTTGCCCCACTGCTAAATAGTTCGCTCAGACAGCCGATAGAGCTCTTCCAGGCTCACTTACCACCACAAAGAAATTGAGACTGAACAAAGTCGCGATATTTTGAACAGATTCTAACCATTCGGAATGGAATTCCAAAACGTAGAGTATGACCTTCTATGCCACCGCCCCTATGGACTTTGCCAGATCAAGCCTAAAAAAAGAATTACCCGAAGCCGAGAGCCCTATATTTAGTGTCCCGAAATTTGCCCTATCTATTGATACCAGGTCTACTGAGACTATTGAGCCCATCCACCTTGCAATATTGACCCCAAAGTCAACCCAACCTATAGATATCACTTTGAAGAGGGAGAAATGAACTACAAGGGAAGGGTATAGATGATATATCCTACCGATCCTTCGACACTACAGCTTATGTCTGCCCAGTCTCATCTCGAAGAAAGAGGTCCACGAAGGAACCGGTAACAAATGTTGGAATGCATGAAAACACCCATGTGAACGAACCATGCATGCTAAACCATCTTCGGTGAACCGTACCAACTCGGAGAATTCCTATTCATGTTCGCCTCTCTCTTTCAAGGCCGAACCCACTGATATACTTAGTTAGCCGGGACAAGCCCACAATGGAATTACCTGCCTTCCAAACCCAGTCTCGATACCTTTTCCAGGGCTATTTTTATTGCTTCTCTTAAAAAGATAAGCAGAGAGAACAACCGCTTCGGATGAAGTCTACATAGTGCTTTGCCCCACCACTAATAGTTCCGTTCCTCAACAATAAAGCAATTTATCATACTGAAATAAAAGAGATTGTTCCCAGGCTGAGTGAGCCTATTCGACCTACCTACCTCATAGAAAAGGGGATTTGCCCCACTAGGATAAAACCAATTCTTTCTATGTTGTTGTTTAGGTGCGCGATTGCTATTGGTTTTGGGCTGACCCATCTGATCAAATTGTATACGAGGATGTGATCAAACGGATATCTTTCCCTGGTCAGGAAGAGCATAAACCGTTTTTTCATTTCTCATGAGCCTTCATTGACGGGAATATTGCAACTAGAAAGACTAATTTGAAGCACCTTCCTTCATTACAAGACTGGAAATATAGAATATTTTACCTTACCTGGAAAACAAATGAAGAGAATTTCCCTAGGAGCGAGATACCGCAAACGGGAAATGTTGACCTCGCCCTCTATGTTGAAACCAGTCAGCACCACCAGGGAAGGATTAGCTCTCGCAAATTTGATCCGGGGAAGAAGAAGTGGACCTTTTTTCGTACGTAATTAACCTTATTCTATTTTATCTTTCTTTAGCAAGGCATAAAGAAAGGCTGCGCTGATGACGATACTATCTCATAAGATAGGACCAGGCTGAGAAAAGAATGGCACTTTACAAAGAAAGAGGGGATCAATCTCATCTCATAGTGCTAGGATGAAGAAAGGAAGGAAGAGCTAATCTTTCGACGCTACTTTCTTTCTTTTCTTATGATATTTCTAGTTAGAGAGAAGAAATTCAATTCCTACGGCGATACCATTCGCCATGGATGATACGATTCTTATATCGAAGACCCTCAGACGCAACGCACATCTATCTAACAAAGCAAGCACTTTCCTCGGTAAGGCCCCGGGGATGCCTCCTACCTTCCTTCTGACCCCGCGCAGTGAGCAAGCAGCAGGAAGAAGCAAGCATCAATCAATCAATTCGATTTCTTTCTCTTTTTAAGTACACCAAAGGCCCTTGGGATTCTTATTTTAGTGATAACCCCATTTCACTAATCGCCAGGAACGAAGTCCAATTCGCATGTCTTACTCAAAATCTATAGATAGGTTGGTAGAGAGGGGGAATTGCATGATATGACCAACGAGAAGAAGTTTTTTCCTTGTGAGAGGGGAGGTGAGGCGCGTAGAAGGTCTCATTATCTTAACAAGACGGTACAAGGGTACACAAGACAGGATTTCAAATAGATGGAAAAACAGGCCCTTGAAAGGTGTAAAAGTAAGTAGAGCCCACTTACGGAGAAATTTATTTTTTTGAGATAACCATAAGCAGGTGGTGCTCCTTGAGAGCCCTAGATGAGACTTGAAGAAGCGTAGTTGCCAAATAGCAGTAATTTCCCCTTTGTCCAGGAGGGGAACACTAGTAATGGACCACAAAGCCTATTGAGGCTTTAACTGAAAATGAATCCGATTAATTGATCAACGGGATTTCGACAAGCCAAAAGGAAAGGGTGTAAAGCCAAGCCGATGATTAGACTAATTTAGGGAATGGCATCTTCTGCCAGAATCTCTGATTTAATTCCTAATTTCTGTTCAACAGGACATCCAGAATCGCTGGGGATGCAGTAAATAAGAGATTATCCAATTCCTGATGTATTTGATCTCGAGGAATTAAAACATGTGAAATTAAAGAAGTTGTTCGAGTTATGAGAGGAATGGCGGGAAAAACCTCATTCTGTTGACTAGGACGACTTTCTAAACTCTCTTGTAGACATAATTACAAGGATCAATGGAAAAACCACTTCCGAAAGAAAGAAAGAAGACTTTTGGAATGAGTACCAGGTTGGTATGTGGAACAAAGGACGAAATAGAATTTATTCCTCTATTTAAATAGAGCGACTTCCCGCTCTTCTGTCTGTCATCTGTCAACTGGTAAGGGTCGCATCTGTCCCGTAGGCGGTCCAATCGCTCATCCCTCCACGAAGAACTGTCCTCTAGGCTTCTGTTATGAGTTCATTTTGTCTCTTTTGATTGCTACTTCATCAATCTTACTTATTAGTGTACCCCCTTGTATTTGCTTCTCCTGATGTTTGGTCGAGTAAGAAAAATCTTGTATTTTCTGGTACTTGGATTCGATGAGTCTTTCTGGTAGGTATTCTTAATTCTCTCATATCTTTAACCTCTGATATTCACCCGTCACCTGTAGCTTGATTCAGTCTTTGACCTGGGCGAGACATCAGGAAGTCGAAAGAAAGTAGCTCGTCCTTCCCGTGTGGGGCGCGAAGGCTTATCCTTTTTCTTCTCTTGGGACTGGTTAACGTTAACCAATGATGATAGTCTCACTCCTCTGTCTGCTTGCGGTCTTCGTAGTCAGATAATGTCAACTGAGTCGACCCGGGGTTTCCCTCAATTCTATTAATTGAGAGTGGTCTCTCATTGCTTTCTTCAACCGGACCGGTCGTCAAAGAAAGATCGGAAATTGAATCAATGCTCGAAGAATGAACCCTTGAATGGGGCTATCCCTTTAGCTCTTCACCCGCTTGTTCCCCAAGTGCTCTAGTTGCTCTTTCCTAAGCTTCAGGGTTTGGGGAATAAGTACTCGTTCTCCCAGCTGGCCTCTTTCTTTGACTGAGAGTACTGGGGCTTTTAACTCAAGTATAGTAGGCGCTGTTCCACCCTATAATATATAAAGAAGTCTAAAGCGAAAGGAAGTAGCTTGGCCTGACCGCTTCTCTCTCTCTTATCGATTGGCTTGGCGCTGCTACGCCTAGGTCAAGCTCCTGAGGAGACCCTGACTTGCCTTAAACTTCAATAGTAGCTTGGCACTCTCATTCTCATCTTCGGTATGTGACAAAGAAAGATCCTTTTTTCTCGTATAAAAGAGTGATGACCCCGCTCAGCTTTCTTCAGTTCCAGAGACATTGGCACCTCACTTAGATGGAACTTACAATAGACAATAGAAGAGATCGGGTGAAAACTCAGACTTGCTTTTACCGGACTCCCTCATCCATTCCATGATCTGATCTCAGGTTCTTCCCGACCGTGGAACTGGCTAATCCCCTTGCCGTTGAATTGGCGTAGTCATAACCGGCGGAGTCTTTCAACTCAAACTCATTTGCCTTTGGCTTCATTTCTGTCTTTTGACGAGACTATGAATCTATACAGATAAGATGATCAAGACTTGGATTCCTTTCAACAATATTCCGACTCTTTCCCGTCTTCCATTCGAAGGGATGCACTTATCTGAATGAATCCTATCTCTCGCCGTCAATCGCTGCTCTGCTGCTCCTAGAACCGGGGGAAGACTAAATGGGCGAAAAGAAGACATTCCGGGGGCGAGTGAATCAGGCTCCGTGCCAGTAAATCTCGTTGCTGGTTGATCTCCCTCAGGGCGAGTTGCTATCGCTGCTTCCTCTTTCGTTCAAGCGGCATGAAGCTCATCTTCATTGACTGACTCGGAAATGAGCCGAGAAGACGGACTGACTGGCATCGTACAATATAGAAGGCTGATCCCGCTTTGTTAGCCGCTCCTTCATCTGTCAGTTAAGCTGCTGCTAGCTCATTCCCTGAATCATCGGACACAGCCATACCTTATGTGAGTTTGTTTGCTGGAATAGAGGTGTCAGAGGACTTCCCCGATTCAATTAAAGAAGGAATCTCATCTCTCTTCCAATACAAATAGAACAGGAAGAGTCGGAAGTCCGTAGCTTGGAGCTTGGCCTGACTGCTTCCTCCACTAATTGCCGGAAGAAGCCGGGGCCTGTGTCGGGCGCACTTGGCATGTTTAAACCAGCAGATCGGGCGCGTATGTCTTGATTTGAAAACGATTGGTAAGCTGGGCAGTTTTGAGCTGAGCTTCTATGGTTGTAATAACCTGCCGGTACGGAGAGAAAGGAAACTGCTATCATATACGTACTCTATATCTATATAACGAGGATTTGAAAAAGGTGCCTCCAGAGGCCGGGGGGTTCCGCCCTATTAATATAGGAGTGGCCTCCTCCCGTATGTATTAAGTAGTTCTGAGGAGCCGGATGATTCGGAGGAGTCAGCTTATTGACTATTGCTGGTGAAGGGATTGGTCGTGCGAAGGTGCTCAAGACGGAAGATCAATTCATGGCGAGACAAAGAACCTTTCTGTTTGAGAGTGGAACGCCTTCTGTCCGCCGCTAATGAGGATGCATGCGTAGCTCCCGCAGATATAGGCGAGGCCTTTCGCCTTTAGCTAATCTCGAATGTTGTTACCCAATTCACTATCCCCACGGTTGGGGCTTTACATCAAGTGGAAAACCGGGCGCTACTGATGCTGCTCGTTCCACCGTGCTCTTTTTGGAAAAAACTTTGAAGCACAACCCCATCTTTGTCTTTAAGATGTGCTGCTTCTAGTTCGACTGGAGAATTCGACTGTAGAAAATGTAACCGGTGCGGCTAGTGGTGGGGGAGCTGACTAAGCGATGAGTTATGACTCTGCCGCAGAAGCTGGTGGTGGAACGACTGTAGCTATCCGCCTGACTTTTCTGAGTAGCTCTCTGAGGAGCGGGAAAGAGCTAGAAGGAAGACTGATTCACTCGCTTTCGAGAACTAAGATTGACTGCTTCCAGACTTATACTTCACTCTTAAAGAAAGATGGTGTCGGGGGAAGAGTTATCCTTTGCTGATTGACCTCTCTTAATTTAGCACAGGGATTATACTTATGAATATGACTGTTCGTCTGGCGGTCTCATACGACCTGCGCCCTTACCCGATGCATGGTATGTCTAGAGTTAAAGATCTATTATAGCCGTCCTCCAACACCTGGTACTTGGGATCTAATCGATCCTAAAAAAAAGAATTGACTTAACTTGTGCTGCTTTGATTAGGACTTTGCTTATATCAAAGTCCCGGTGACGGTGAGAATGCCCTTCTAGTAGCAATTCCGACAAGAGCTATGGTTATTGCCATTCTTGCTTCTCCCTTCTCCTGTTTTACTTATTAATAAGATAACGAAGGTAAAAGGCGGAAGGAAGGTAAGGCCTGTGCTTGCTTATAAGCTTCTTTTCTAGTCGAGGTGAAAGCTTTCAAAGAGCTGTGCTAAAGCCCTCGCTGAACTAGCTTTAGACTAGGCAAAAGAGTACGCAACTGAAGAGACAGCGCTAAGAGTTCACTCTTTTCTTTATATTGATTAAGACCTAGCCTCGGGGCACTGAACTGTGGCACAGAACCACCCACCTTTCTAGGTATGGGACTAAATAGTGAGCTCTAAGCTAAGATCACATCGCTTTCAACCCCTCGGGCACTGACTTTATTAGAGTAGGTAACCCGGTTCAAGCAGAGTCTAGGGATGAAATGGCAAGTGCCACGCTAATCCTAGTCCAAGCTAAAAGGCTACGACTGCCTCCTACGCCTTTAAGCCATGCCCTTAGAGTAATCCTTGTGAACAGCCGGTTCACTGTAGGCTATCTTTTAGTTAGATAGGTCCGTTGGGATTCTTAGTTCTTTTCTATTTTCTTGTCCCTTTGTTCTGTGAGAAACTTTCTATAATTCACTCCATCCCTCATCTACTTCTTTCTACTCGTGCGTAAAATGATTTTTTTGGCGGATTGATAGCCCTCAGTTCTATTCCTTCCTTGGGGCTGTTGATATCTTGTTGTCGCTCTTCTCTCTGTCCTATGCGCGCTACCTATAATAGAATTAGAATAAGGAATCGACTCCTTTCTCTTGTGAAGGTGAAGCTGTATCTTGTTTAGAGAAAGTCTTCTTTTGCTGCCTATTGATCTTTCTTCTCTTGCAAGAGCCGATTTGTTCACAGATTAACACTTTCTTAACTGAAACTTACTTAGATTCGAGCTATGCCCTGAGTGAGGTATAAAGGTTGAAAACCGTTAGCAAGGCTAGGCAACTTCCCGCTACTGTTCTTGTTCGAGAATGCCCTCTTGTTCTTGCTGCTTGGGTCTACCCTGGTTGGCTAGACACAGGCTCTTAGGCAGCTATTGACTCAGCTGTGGCACTGACTTTCGGACAAGAAGAAAATGGCCAACTCGGAATAGAAAGAGCCCCCTTTCCTTCTATTTGGCCCTAGTCAGCTGCACATGAATAGGCTCTTAGATGGGCTTCTTTGCCACGTGAATCAGAAAAGGCGGACTGATTGATTGCCCATTAGTAAGTAAGGGAAGGCAATGCCCAATACCAAATCCTTCTCACTTGAGAGATGCGATTCATAGTAAGTCAAGGAACTTCTTAACCATAAATCCGGGCTTATGGGATTGATGTCACAACACATGGTAATAGGTTTCAAAGGCTAGATGCTGCAAGTGAATCAAAAGAAGAATAGGCATACGAAAGTGCAAGAAGAGGTTTCAAATTCATCTCTAGATGGGCAAGGGCTTAGTGCTCCTCCAATAAATTACCTTGCTTTATGGCTTAGTTTTATACTTGATTAAATCACACCCGTCAATCTCCGACAGTTACCCGTCAGGGGCCGACATTGATTCCTTTTAGTAGGCGTAAGGAAAGTATAATCCCACGGGTACGAAAGGATAGCTATCTCAAGAAAGGAATAGGACCTAGGCCGTGAAGGCTTAGCTCTTCTTCTCTTGCCTGGAATGGGCTAGGGGCTATGATTCAAGCATTTCGTTCGATAGAAAGAAGAGTGTGACGACAGTTTAAGTTCGGGTCTAGTGGACGAGCGGCGTGGCCTCTCCCTTGTGGAAACCGAGGGAGGGATGTACGAAAGCATCCCAGGGGTTGGCACCCCGTCTCGGACATCTTGAGACTAAGGTCTAAGGTCTCTCACTCTCCCTACTATGCTCAAAACGTCCTCCGTTTTTGTGTGCTAGGGCCATGACGTATTGGCTAGAGGTCGATTAAGAGTTCTGACTTCGTGGGGTTCCCCCTTCCACTCCTCCATTCTATCTCCTCTTATGATGGCAGGACTGAGAATCTGTTTCTGGGTTCATCTTTAGTCTTTACTGCTGGTTCTGAACAGAAGGGGCTCTTACGTCTTGAAAGAAATGGGGCTTTTCTCACTACTTTTTTGCCAGTCAATGGGCGGAACATTAGGTTTCCTTTCTCGTTTTCTGGTTAGGTTTTTATTCCTCAGCGCTCCTGCCCCCATACTCCTGAGCAAAATGGGGTTGCCGGGCGTAAGCATCGTCATATTATGGAGACAGCCCGGTCTCTTCTCTTGTCTTCCTCTCTTCCTCGGGAATTTTTGGCCGATGCAGTGAAGACTTATGTTTCTTTTTTAAAGAGTTAGCCTACTCCAACTCTATCCGGCAAGTCGCCTGCTGAATGTCTGTTTGGCGTTCAGCAAAATGTTACTCGTCTCCCTGTCTTTGGCTGCACTTCTTTCGCCCTCATTCCTCGTTCAGAACGAGATAAGTTATCTCCCCGTGCTGCCATGTGTCTTTTTATTGGTTATGCTGATCATAAAAAAGATTATCGCTGTTATGATCCTGTTGCTCGCCGTCTTCGGATTTCTCGGCATCTTACAGGTTTGAATAGCCCTATTGAACAGGAGAGCCAGCATTACCGCAGCTTTGACTCTGTTGCAGGAAGGACTACTTGGAGTTCCATACCATGAAAAAGATTGAAATGGCACCGGGAAGACAGCCCACCACTGCAACTTGCTTTGCTCTCGCTCCGCTCGTTCCCACCTGTCTTCTTCCCACTATAGTGAAAGATCTTTCACTTCACCATAGCGGGAACCTCGCTAACCTTATCGGCCAGCTACTCTAACCACAGGGATCCCCTCCAGCTTACCCACCCACTGTAAACTCTTACTAACGGAAACCCTTGGAATACGGATGAGATCAAAAAGGCCTCATCTCTAGAAGCCCGGCGAACTTTCTTCATTCTCAGTCGATTCCACTTTGCATTCATTCCCCGGTACTTGTCTGGGAAAGTAGCCACTTAGATTGAACCATAGGTCGACCTCTAGCATCCCGATACCTATCATACCAGACCGCAACAGGGCATTTCATTCCATGGACGGGACTCGTTAAGTGAGGTACGGAGTTCTGCAAAGAACGAATAACGGAGTAGCTCTACTTAACAGTAGAGGGTTTCCCTACCGACCTTCGCTATCCTTCTCATGGAAAGCATTCTCAGGCAGCAGAGCCATTGGCTCCCGCTGCTACTCAAAAACCGGCATCCTCTACTTCTTTCTTTCTCAGTCGAGCTTCCCGGCCATGCACTCCGTCCCTTCAGACTACCGATCGAACTAGGAATAGGAATCTCACTTCCCTTCTTCCGCTTATCCCTTAGGCTATAATGGAAATTTCTTCCCCGAAAAGAAAAAAGTGGAAAATCACCTTCTAGCAGCCCCATAAGAATGGAGAGACACTTTTTGAGCTTGCATCTTCTATATATAGTTAGCTGCTTTCTGACTCGCTAAGATACTCGCTCGCTTGGAAGCAACTTCCCATCTCAGACCCGCATCCTTGCTTCCCGGTGAGTATTCGAGAGAGACGCTAACTCCAGGGCATTGATTACCTACCTAAAAAAAAGCAGGTCCCGGCTAGCGATGAAGGAGAAAGCTGTCCTGTCCTGTCTATTGACTACTCATCTTTTACGGGCATCCAATCCACTACTGGACGCTCTCAAACTCTATATGCTCTCGCTCTATTGGCTCTATAGCTCGCTCGTTTTTTTACTTGTCAGTAAGAAAGTACTCTCTGCTCAGCGAGTCCCTAGACTTACCAGCTATTTATGTAAATGATGCTCAAAGCAGCTTAGGAGACAGAATTCTTAAGGTACGAAACGAGCGAATGACCGAAAGCAGTCCGGGAAGTTCAAGTTCCGGGGAAGAGAACGTGAAGAATCTCCCTGACTGAATGCAAAGCGAGATCCTGAGCCTATCTTCGGGATAGCACTGAGTTCACAGCAAAGGATAGAGAATTCAATAACACTTTTACTAGGGAAAGCCGATCCTTTTCTGAAGGGATCATTATCGAGGACGGATCATCTGACAGCAAGACGGAAGATTCTCGTAGTCTAACCGAATTCATTCCTTGACACCAGTCGTTGGGCGGCTCACTTAACGACGATTGATCTTCGAAGGGCCGGGTGGGTCATCCCGAGCCGGAAATGTGATATGAGCCCTCGAGTTATCTCTCGAATAGACTATCGAGAAGAGCGCAGATGCTCTAACTGTATGGCCTAGGTATGTAGGAATGAGTGTATTCCTAGGGAGGCCGAATCTTTACGGACTGGACTCACAACTATAGCAACGGTCATCCAGGGTTCCTTCGTTCCATCCGTTCACTTAAGACTGCGCTTTCAAAGGTAGTTCTGAAAGGCACCTCTTCAATCCTATTCAACCTTCTATGTAGGGTCGGACTTCTGGCCTGCTCGTCATAGGGGGCACATGGCAACTCACTCGTGGGGCATGATATTCCATAATTTCTCAAGTACTTGCTGCACTTCCTGAGAAAGAAGTCGTCTTGGTATTGGATCCGCTCTCTCGTGTCCTTCTGGGTGGTACAAAGAAATCCGAAAAGAGCGCACCGAGAACGAACAAAAGAAACCAGACCTAGAAAACAATCGAATCGAGTCCTTGTGAATGGGCAAAGCCAGGTGTTCTTTAAGGACGATTGCTTCCATTACTAACAAGGAGTGCCAAACTACCGTGGTCTCTTCGTCTGTCTCCTCTTTTTTTCCTCTTCGGAAAGAAGGTGATAGAGCTGCAACCACAGCTTTTTTATAATAAACTAACTGCTCCCTCCAATCGAGGGTTTTGTCACAGTTTCGGAGGGCAGTCAACAGAAAAGAGAAGAGCCATCGAACCAATTTGATTTGATATAATACTATATTTAGTCTGAGCAGAAAAATGAAAAGAATCCAGAGAGCCATTCTTTTTTACTATATGAAGATGAAGAAATCCACACTTTGACACCTAAGATTCCGTAACGAGTAGATACTTTCGCAGGAGCATAATCGCCAGCTGAAAAACAGATGCGCGCTACTAGCGCGGCTCGCTTCGCTTTTGTTGCGGAGCTCGCTGCTTGTTAGGAGTAGGTGCTTGCCCTTAGTTGGTTGGGGGAAGAGGGCATTTCCATCGCGAAGGATGAAGATTCAATCCAGCCACAGGTTCCCCTACGGCTACCTTGTTACTAACGAGTCGGAATTGGTACAAGCCTCGGGTAGGCATTTAGACCGGCATGCGGGACCCTTCTTGTAGAGGAAGCTCCTATCGGCCGGGGCTTCACGCAAGGCCAAGTCAC